TTTATTAGGAACCCTTTTAACAAATGAATTAAATAAATTCAAATTTTGTAAAGATGAATAAACAGGCTTATATAAAAAGGACGCTATAAGTATTCCGCAATAAGCTATACTGACTGAAAAAACTACGTTTGTGAGAAATTCATACCAATCGACAGAGTGGGTTCGGTTTTGATGTAAAAGGTTTATCGACGGAGTTAACAATTTGGATAATATATCTAAATCCATTCCTTCATAATTGAAGAAAGGAATTCCAATGGCCCCAACGAATAACGTAAATAAAACCAATACAAGCATGGGAAATAGCATAGTATTGTCCGACTCATGGGGATATGAGAAAGTTTTTTTAGTGCCAAAATGAGTAATACTAATAAAAGGCTGCACCATGCTTCTTACATTTTCATTACTATCAATTCGATATGTGTTTAAAAAAGGAGCCTTTTCGTTGTTTTTGATCATTAATAAATCGAATAAACGAAAGCTTGTTTTCATAATTTTAGGTCCTTCTTTACCCCACAGAGACATTGAATAGAATGAGCTGCTTTTTTTGCCACTGTAATTTTGAAAATAAACGTTTAAATGTCCTTCAAAAGTAAGTAAATAGATCCGAAACATATAAAAGGCGGTTAATCCTGCCGTAGAATAAGCTATTATTGCAAAAATTGGTGAATACAACCAACTATCACTAAGAATTTCATCTTTGGACCAAAAACAAGCAAGAGGTGGAATACCACAAAGAGAAAGTGTACCTAATAAAAAAGAAGTTTTTGTAATTGGTACATGTTTTCTTAAACCGCCCATAAGAACCATATTCTGACTTTTATCTGGAGAATACCCAACAATAGCTTCCATCGAATGAATAATAGATCCAGATCCTAAAAACAACAATGCTTTCGAATAAGCATGAGTAATCAAATGAAATAAAGCAGCTTGATAAGAACCCATACCTAAAGCTAACATCATATAACCCAATTGAGACATTGTAGAATAAGCTAAACCTCTCTTAATATCTTTTTGAGCAAGAGCTAAAGTAGCTCCTAAAAACAATGTTATTATACCGATCAAAGATATTAGATTTAATATGTAAGGTATAGCTATGAAAAGAGGAAGAAGCCGAGCTACAAGAAAAATTCCTGCTGCTACCATCGTAGCAGCATGTATAAGAGCCGAAATAGGGGTAGGCCCTTCCATGGCATCGGGTAACCAGACATGAAGGGGAAATTGAGCAGATTTCGCAACTGCGCCGGCAAATAATAGGAAGGCACATAAAGTAGCAAATAAAGGATTAACTTCATTATTGTAAACCAAGTTATTGAATATTTCAAACAAATCCCGAAATTCAAAACTACCTGTTATCCAATAAAAACCTAAAATTCCTAATAATAACCCAAAATCCCCGACACGATTAGTTACAAACGCTTTTTGACAAGCATTCGCCGCACTAGGTCGGGTGAACCAAAAACCTATTAATAGATAAGAACACATTCCAACTAATTCCCAAAAAATATAAATTTGTATTAAATTAGAACTAGTAACTAATCCCAACATTGAAGTATTGGAAAAACTCATATAAGCAAAAAATCTCACATATCCCCGATCATGAGACATATAATTGTCACTATAAATAAGAACCATAATCCCAACACTAGTGATTAATATTGACATAATAGAAGTAAGTGGATCAACCAAGCAGCCAAACTCTAAAGAAAAATCATTATTGATGGTCCAAGACCATACATATTGATAAACAGAATTGTTATTTAGTTGCTGAATAAAGAAATGGGCTGAAAAAATCATAACTATACTTAATAATAAAACACTCGGAAAAGCCCACATACGGCGAAGATTTTTAGTTGCCGTTGGAAAAAGTAGAAGTCCAGCTCCTATTAACATAGGAACTGGAAGTGGAATGAACGGTATGATCCATGAATATTGATATGTATATTCCATATAAAAATAAATAAAAAAAATTATCTTAATTAATTGTTTCTGATTCACCAGTTCTTATTTCTTTTCTTTTGAAAGCGGTCGATTAATAAAAAAAATTAAGATATATAAAATAAAACTTAAATAGAATTTCCCAGGTTTAATTATTCAGAATCTTTCCAAACTACTTCAAATCAAATATTTCAAATGAAGATGAAGAGTTAGGGTTAGTCAAATGATATGAACAATTTACGAGTGAAAAAGAAATATGTACTTTGTTTATTATTAGTTTATTATTAAATTTATTATTAATATTGAATTGTTAATATGAAATTCAAATTATTAAGTCCAATTTTATGAAGATAAAAACGAAAAATTGCAATTTCGGTCTAATTATTACGTATTACAATAATTTATTTATATCTATAGAGCAAGGATAAATAATGACGGCAAAAAAGTATTTAATATGAATCATAGGGCCCATAACTTGACTCATAAAACCTATTTCCCATAAAACAAAACCAATTTATTGCAGTTTGGTTCGGCTATTCCCAATCATTAAGAAATTTTTTTAGAACTAATTGATTGTCTTCCATTACAATAAAAGCTATTTGTAGGAAATGCTTTGGTATCCCACACTTTTTTTATGTAAAATAAAAGGGAGGGGCAAAAAAATGGCTTTTAGAAAGTATTTTGTATATTTTAATCAATTAACTACTAGGCTTAGGCTCATTCGAGTTTGAAAATGAAAATTCCTTTCTTCGAACTTGACCAATTTAATTAATATAATAGAAAAAGAAAATTTATTACATTTTTTTTATTAAGCAGGAGAGGGATTGAGTTTTTCAATCTTTCGATGTATTTTATTACATGGAAGAATGGAACATGACAAAACTAGAAAGCAAAGACCCAACCCCTTTTGTTTGTATTTTTTATTTTAATTTTATCAACTTCAATCTATTCTATTTGGCATAGTAGATCTTATTGTTCTTAGTAATATTTTAGACAATTTTTCCATACACCTTTTATGATGAGGGGAATGTAATTTAGAGAATAGCTAGCTAGAGATATAGTAAAGAACAATTGATTTTGAACAATAGATGTCTTTCACATCCAACCGATGAACCGATTATAATTTAAAAATGGCAGTGCCAAAAAAGCGCACCTCTAGTTCAAAAAAACGTATTCGTAAAAATATTTGGAAAAGGAAAGGGTATTGGGCAGCATTGAAAGCTTTTTCGTTAGCGAAATCTCTTTCTACCGGTAGCTCAAAAAGTTTTTTTTGTGTGACAAATAAATAATCAAACAATAGACTAAATAATGTGAATCGGTCTAATTCAAAAAATAGTCTCATTTTTGTTATAATTTATTTATAAGTTTTTTTTTTTCTAAAGTTTAGAAGTTATCAAGATTCTAAATAATATTAATCTAATAATAATAATTAATAATAGATAATAATCTAAATTACTATTTCATTTTTATTAAAAAAAAAATTATTTCCATTCTCTAATGTTTTAACCTGATCAATAACAATATAAAATGGAATTCATTTTGTTTTGTTATTTTTTAGTAGAAATAATAATTCGGTTGTCTACTGAATTCAAAAAGTGAATGGTATTCTTTTGTTTGAAAAAAGAATAAACGCAAGCACAAGGTTTCACCTTTTGTTTTGGTATGTTTTATCATTTTCAAGATGGGGATTATCACCTTCCCCATCGACTTGACTCGATAATCAATTTACTTTTTAGTTCTATCCATGGATTGAAGTCAAAATTATCTAGTTCAAAATGTTCCGTTTTATTTTCAGGAGACCATAAAGTAATAAACTATGAAACGAAAAACCCCGTTGTTAGTTAAGTTAAAAAACGGATACCCTAAAATAAATAAAAAACAAAACTATTATAAGAATAATTAATATTATTAACGAAAACGTTTAGATTAAATGCCGCCCAATTTTGAAACAAATTTTTAGTCATCAATTTGAATCTTTCCTAAAAAATATTGAATTAACCCCCTCAATCTCGACGATTGAATAAAAATAGGTTATTATGATTTCGAATAAGCCGCTATGGTGAAATCGGTAGACACGCTGCTCTTAGGAAGCAGTGCTAGAGCATCTCGGTTCGAGTCCGAGTAGCGGCATGTCTTTTTCTAAATTCTAAAAGAGTAAGCCCTATAATAAATTCAATTCCCTATTTCAATTCCTATAATTGAGGCCCCCTTTTTAATAAATTTTATGATATTTTCAACTTTAGAGCGTATATTAACTCATATATCCTTTTCGATCATTTCAATTGTAATTACAATTCATTTGATAACTTTATTTGTCGATGAAATCGTAGGACTATATGATTCATCAGAAAAGGGGATGATAGCTACTTTTTTCTGCATAACAGGATTATTAGTTACTCGTTGGATTTATTTTGGGCATTTACCATTAAGCGATTTATATGAATCATTAATTTTTCTTTCGTGGGGTTTTTCCATTATTCATATGATTCCGTATTTTAAAAAACAAAAAAACCATTTAAGCGCAATAACGGCGCCAAGTGTTATTTTTACCCAGGGTTTCGCTACTTCAGGTCTTTTAACCGAAATGCATCAATCCGCAATATTAGTACCTGCTCTCCAATCCCATTGGTTAATGATGCACGTAAGTATGATGGTATTGGGCTATGCAGCTCTTTTGTGTGGATCATTATTATCACTAGCTCTTCTAGTCATTACATTTCGAAAATTCATAAGGATTTTTAGTAAAAGCAATAATTTATTAACGGAGTCGTTTTCCTTTGGTGAGATTCAATACGTGAATGAAAGAAACAATGTGTTACAAAACACTTCTTTGATTTCTTCTCAGAATTATTACAGATATCAATTAATTCAACAATTGGATCGATGGAGTTCTCGTATTATTAGTTTAGGGTTTATCCTTTTAACCATAGGCATTCTTTCGGGAGCAGTATGGGCTAATGAAGCATGGGGATCCTATTGGAATTGGGATCCAAAAGAGACTTGGGCATTTATTACTTGGACCATATTTGCGATTTATTTACATATTCGAACAAATAAAAATTATGAAAGCGTAAATTCTGCAATTGTGGCCTCAATGGGCTTTCTTATAATTTGGATATGCTATTTTGGGGTTAATCTATTAGGAATAGGGTTACATAGTTATGGTTCATTTACATTACCATCTAATTGAATAAGGTACTTGACAACTAGAAGCCTGGGGCAGCATACGTATATATATGAAACCCTCATGTAAACCATCAAGAACCATTTGAATCATTCCATTTCCATTACTTGATTCAAATGGTTCTCGAAAATGTCAAAAATATCTGGTTATATATAGAATTCCAATTTTTTATTTAACTTAAAAACAGAAAAAGACTTTTTTTGTACAATGAACGATTTTAAAAATCATCAGGTTTTTTATTTTGGTTTATTGACAAAAACTATCTATAAAAAAAATTTGATATAATAGCTTCGACCTTGTCAACTGATAATGAGAAAACGAAATCGGGATAAATACCAATACCTATTACAGGTAAAAGGATAGAAATAGAAATAAATAACTCTCGCGGTCCAGAATCAAAAAAATAAGAGTTTGGGGCATTAAAAAGCTTGTATCCATAGAACATCTGGCGTAACATAGATAATGAATAAATAGGAGTTAATATCATTCCAATTGCCATTACAAAAGTAATTAATACTTTTGTCATTAAAAGATATTTTTGGCTAGTAAGTATTCCAAAAAAAACTATCAATTCGGCAACAAAACCGCTCATGCCCGGTAATGCAAGCGAAGCCATTGATAAGATACTGAAAGTCGTGAATATTTTTGGAATTGCGATAGCCATTCCGCCCATTTCGTCGAGATAAATAAGTCGTATTCTATCATAACTCGTTCCGGCCAAGAAAAAAAGCGCAGCGCCAATAAATCCGTGAGAAATTATTTGTAAAATGGCCCCATTGAGCCCTGTATCGCTTATAGAACCAATTCCTATAATTATGAAACCCATATGAGATACAGAGGAATAGGCTATTCTTTTTTTTAAATTACGCTGACCAGGAGATGTTAAAGCTGCATAGATAATTTGAATTGTGCCCACTATCATCAACCAGGGAGAAAATATAGAATGGGCATGGGGTAATAATTCCATATTGATCCGAACCAACCCATACGCTCCCATTTTTAATAAGATTCCGGCTAAAAGCATACAAGTACTATAATGTGCCTCTCCATGGGTGTCTGGTAACCATGTGTGTAGGGGTATGATCGGTGATTTGACAGCAAAAGCAATAAGAAATCCAATATAGAATATTATTTCCAGGGCTACAGGATACGATTGATTAGCTGATGTTTCAAAATTTAATGTCGGTTCAGTGGAGCCATATAAACCAATACCCAGAACTCCTATTAATAAAAAAACAGAACCTCCGGCAGTGTACAAAATAAATTTTGTAGCTGAATACAAACGTTTCTTTCCCCCCCACATGGATAGAAGTAGATAAACGGGAATTAATTCTAACTCCCACATGATGAAAAAAAGTAAAAGGTCTTGAGAAGAAAATGGTCCTATTTGACCGCTATACATTGCTAACATTAGGAAATGGAATAGTCGGGAATCTCGAGTAACGGGCCAAGCCGCTAAAGTAGCTAAAGTTGTGATAAATCCTGTCAGTAAAATGGGTCCTATAGAAATTCCATCTATTCCCAATCTCCAGTAAAAATCAAAAAAATTGATCCATTGATAATTCTCCGTTAGTTGCATTAACGGATCATCCAATTGGAAATGATAACCGAATGCATAGGTTGTTAGAAGGAGTTCCGTTATGCATATAGATATAGTATACCATCTTATTACCTTATTTCCTCTATGAGGAAGAAAGAAAATTAAGGAACCCGCGGTTATTGGCAAAACTACAACTAGCGTTAACCAAGGAAAATTATTCATAGTAAAAACAAAATAAACTTGGACCAGAAAAACCCGTGCTCGAAATAAATATATTTTGAGCGCGGGTTTTTGTCGGTAAAGGTAAAAAAATCAAATGTATTCGAGTAGGGTTTTCTGGAACGTATTAATAAGCTAGACCCATACTTCGAGTTGTTTCATGCCATAAATAAACGCGAACACTCAAGAAATCCGTTGGACAGGCGGATTCACATCTCTTACAACCGACACAGTCCTCTGTTCTTGGAGCAGAAGCGATTTGCTTAGCTTTACATCCGTCCCAAGGTATCATTTCTAATACATCGGTTGGGCAGGCTCGCACACATTGAGTACACCCTATACACGTATCATAAATCTTTACTGAGTGTGACATTGGATCTATAAATTTTTGAACGTCAGAAATTTTCGATCTAGTAAATTTGTAAATGAATCATATATTTAAACACCAGATGAATCAATAATTTACCAGAAATTTTGAAGCAATCTACTTCTGGATCGACTCGCGCGATAGAGCCAAGATACTTTGATTTCTTACATTTTCGAAAATGTGGATTAGATTTAATGTATGGGCATGTTAATTTGAATTTATGAATATTCTAATTTCTATGATTAATATTACTTATTCAACAAATTCGATTGATTGATACGAGTTGATTTTCTGTTACGATAAATTGACGAAACAATAGCCGGTCCAATAGCTGCTTCAGCGGCGGCAATAGCTATAACAAAAATGGAGAAAATATTTCCTTTTAATTGCCGGCTATCAAAAAAATCAGAAAATGTTACGAAATTTATATTAACCGCATTCAGTATAAGTTCAAGACACATAAGGGCTCTAACCATATTTCGGCTCGTGATCAATCCATAGATACCGATAGAAAATAAGTAGGCACTCAAAACAAGTACATGCTCGAGCATCATTGACTAACTCCTTATCAATTTTGATTCATTTCAATATGAACTGAACAACAATTCAACAGATTCAATTGACTAGAATATAAAGTCCGGAACAAAGGAATATATTTTATTAGTAATAGATTAAATAAAAGAACTTTTATTTTGAGTTTTAGACATAACCAATTTTAAAATGGAAGATAAAAAAATGTAATAACACAGAACAGAGTTGAATTTTGATTACTGTTGCTAATTCTAGAGATTTTTTACTGGCGCGCTACGGCAATTGCGCCTATCAAAGCGACTAAAAGAATTATCGAAATGAATTCAAATGGAAGAAAAAAATCGGTTGATAAATGAATTCCAATTTGTTGACTATTACTTATCAAATCTTGCTCTATAATCTGGTTTGATCTTGTAGTCCAAATAATCCCGTACCATGACGTATCCGTAATAGTAATCATTAGTAAAACAAAAATACTTGTACAAACAGGCAAAGTAATCCCATCCCCAACAGTCCAAAGATTAAAATCTTTGTAATACTCTGAACCATTCATGAACATCACAGCAAATACAATTAAAACATTTATAGCTCCCACGTAAATAAGAAGTTGTGCAGCGGCTACAAAATAGGAGTTTAATAGAATATAGAATAAGGATATACAAACAAGAACAAGTCCCAATGAAAAGGCAGAATAAATGGGGTTGGTAAATAATACCACACCTATACCTCCTAGTATAAGACCCGATCCCAGAAAGACTAAAAGAAAATCATGTATTGGTCCAGGCAAATCCATTATATATAAAATAAGAGATAAATAAATCTAAATGTTTTTCATGACCTTATTGAGACCCGACCAGAAATTTTTTTTTTGAGAAATTCCTAATTAAATCCTAAGAGATATGACTAAATGTAGGTACAATTATTGGGCTAATTTTATTCTTTATCTGAAGGAATAGTTCTAATCCGAAATTTTTTATAATTTTTTATTTCGAAATATATACAGATATATTAATTAATAGATTTTCAATCCAAATTTAGGCTCGATTCTTATCAACCAATCAATAGTTGGAATTTGTAGTTATTGACCAAACAAAACGAAAGAACCTTTATTTCTTTAAATTAGATCAAAAACCAAGCTTAGTATTGTTAAAGTAATTGGAATTATTCTTTAATCACGAGATTTACTTATTTTTTATTTGAGGCGAATTAAAAATTGTTCTAATTGTATAATCGTCAATTACTGACATCGGTAAACGACCCAAAGCAATTTGATTATAATTTAATTCGTGACGATCATAAGTAGAAAGTTCATATTCTTCAGTCATTGATAAACAATTTGTTGGACAATACTCAACACAATTACCACAAAATATACAGATTCCGAAATCAATACTGTAATTAAGTAATCGTTTCTTTCGAATATCCGTTTCCAATTTCCAATCAACAACGGGTAGATCTATAGGACATACACGAACACATACTTCACAAGCAATACATTTATCAAATTCAAAATGAATTCGACCGCGGAAACGCTCCGCGGCGATTAATTTTTCATAAGGATATTGAATAGTTACGGGTAAACGATTTGCGTGAGATAAAGTAATCATGAAACTTTGACCAATGTACCTTGCAGCCCGTATTGTTTGTTGACCATAATTCATGAACCCAGTTACCATAGAAAACATATCGTGAATATATATATATATGAATTATTTTATGTTTGTTTATTTCTCTTGTTTGAGACAAATTGTGAATATAGAATATTCCTTTATAGCGAAAAGAGTTGGGAAGAAGTTGTTAATAATAGATTACCGAGAGAGATCGGTAAAAGAAATTTCCATCCAAGATTTAATAGTTGGTCCATTCTTAGCCTCGGCAAAGTCCATCTTGTTGTGATAGGAATGAACAAGAACAAATAAGTTTTAGTTAATGTAATAAAGATACCAATTGTCGCTCCAAAGACTCCACCCAGTTTATTTATTTCAAAAAACTCAGAAACATATATGTCTGGAATAGAGATATTCCAACCTCCCAAGTAAAGAACTGTTACAAATAATGAAGAAACTAATAGGTTTAGATAGGAAGCAACATAAAATAAACCAAATTTGATACCCGAGTATTCGGTTTGATAACCTGCTACTAATTCTTCTTCTGCTTCTGGTAAATCAAAAGGTAATCTCTCACATTCTGCTAGGGAAGAGATGAGAAAAATGATAAACCCTATAGGCTGACGCCACAAATTCCACCCCCCCAAACCATATTTTGATTGTGCCTCAACTATATCAATTGTACTTGAACTGTTAGATAATCATAGTCGGTGATACCATCACTGTTACCATCGCTATTACAGAACCGTACATGAGATTTTCACCTCATACGGCTCCTTGAAGGCCATAAATAAATCTAAGGACCGGGTAAGTATTATTTTATCTTGATATGTTTGTAGGATGGATAAGGTCAAACTTTATTGGACGGTCCAAAATTAGACCAATTGAATTCTGTCTGTTATAATTATTAGTTTTATATAATTCTTATTTTAATAATTAAATAAAATAAATGAATAATAAAAAAAAACAAAGTACTTCTGAATTGATCTCACCCCTTCTTTAATAATTTCAATTCTTCTTTGTTGAGTAATAACTTAATTTTTCAATAAAATACTTCTTGTAGAAATATAACTAGCCCGTCGTTTTTACTTATGAAAAAGAATTCCATATTAATTCATGAATTATGATACATATTCTATATATGAATATGGATATGGAAAAGGAGAAAAAAGATATTTTTTTATTGGAATTGGGTTTCTTTCTCTTTTTTTTTTTTTCATTCCTATTCTTCTTTCTATTTCTGAAAAAAGGGGGGCTTACAAAATAAAGGATTTTTTCGTTCCCAATAGTTATGTATTTAATCGGTGGATAGGAGCATACTCTGGATTGGAATCGTGCCTTGGGGAGTACTGCCTAATAATTTCTACCAACTTTAAGCCCCAATTAGTATTCTTTGTTTGTATATTATGTAAAAATGTCCTTTTGGATAATTTACAAAAATTCCATTTCCATTACAAATCCGTTACATATCTTGGTGTTTCTAACCATCCACTCGTTTTTGTTCAACCCCCCGTTATGATAATACATGTATCTTAATACATACAAATGATAGTGAAAACGCAATACGGTGGATCTTTTGAGCCCGCTTCAAGTCAGGATGACTAATTAACCAATCTTGGGGTAAACGGTTTCTTATGTTTATGTTTATTTCCGCTTAACTCTTTCTTATACATGGAAAATGAGACTCAATATTTTTACTGCGAATTTATATATTCTAAATTATCTAATTTATATATTATATATAATATAAGCTGTTTTCTTTCACTCATATAACTATTTGATTTAATTCTTCAATCCGAATAATGAATAAAAAAAATGAAGATATCTAACTTTACTCAATTCATTCCACCGCTTTCCTAGAAAGGAAGAATAGAGAAAAGTTTATGTCTATATATCAACGAATCGCACGTAGAGATATTGATAACACACATAAAGTTAATGGTATTTCATAACTAATCGATTGAGCAGCAGCTCGTAGACCACCTAAAAAGGAATATTTATTATTTGACCCGTATCCTGACATAAGAAGTCCAATGGGAGCAATACTTGAAATAGCAATCCATAAAAAAACACCAATATTGAGATCCGCTAAAACAAGGCGATAACCAAACGGAACTACTAAATAGCTTACTAAAATTGATATCACTGCTATGGATGGACCGATACTGAATAAACGAGTATCCCCTCTAGATGGAAAAAGATTTTCTTTGAAAAGAAGCTTTGTCCCATCTGCTAGAGCTTGAAGAACTCCCAAAGGACCGGCGTATTCAGGTCCAATACGTTGTTGTATTCCCGCGGATATTTCTCTTTCTAACCATACAATTACCAGTACGCCTATTGTGATTCCCAATACAAGAGTCAAAATAGGAATAAGTAACCATATAATTCCATAGACCCCTTTTAAAAATTCCAATCTAGAAAAAGAATCGATATCTTGTACTTCTGGTGTATCAATTATCATTTCAACGATCAACTTCTCCCATAATGATATCTATACTACCTAGTATTGTCATAATATCAGCCAATTTCATTCTTTTAACTAACTGAGGAAGAATTTGCAAATTGATAAAACCCGGCGGTCGAATTTTCCATCTCCAAGGAAAACCACTCCGATCCCCTATCAGAAAAACCCCCAACTCTCCTTTTGGAGCTTCGACTCTCACATAAAGTTCTTGTTTCGGCAATTCAAATGTAGGAGAAGGTTTTTTACTAATAAAGCGATATTCAAAATCATTCCATTCTGGATTCCTTTCTCTATCAAAATATCGGGTTTCTAAATTCTCATATGGCCCCCCCGGAATTCCTTCGAGAGCCTGTTGAATAATTTTTATGGATTCCACCATTTCACCAATTCGGACTAGATAACGAGCCAACGAATCCCCTTCTTTTTGCCACTGTACTTCCCAATCAAATTCGTCATAACACTCATACTGATCAACTTTACGAAGATCCCATTGTATTCCGGACGCTCGCAGCATTGGTCCCGATAAACCCCAATTTATTACTTCCTCTCGACCAATAATGCCTACCCCCTCGACCCGTTCTAAAAAAATAGGATTGCGTGTAATAAGTTGTTGATATTCAGCAACCCTTATTAAAAAATAATCGCAGAAATCCAAACATTTATCTATCCAGCCATGAGGGAGATCAGCCGCTACCCCCCCGATCCGAAAATAATTATGCATCATTCTCATACCGGTGGCAGCTTCGAATAGATCATATACTAATTCTCTTTCTCTGAAAATATAGAAAAAGGGAGTCTGGGCACCAATATCCGCCATAAAAGGGCCGAGCCATAACAGATGAGAAGCTATACGACTCAACTCCAACATAATTATTCTGATATAGCTGGCTCTTTTAGGTACTTGAATATTTCCCAGCTGTTCCGGTCCATTTACCGTTATTGCTTCTGTGAACATAGTAGCTAAATAATCCCAACGTGTTACATAAGGTAAATATTGTATAATTGTTCGGTTTTCCGCAATTTTTTCCATCCCTCGGTGTAAATAACCCAATATTGGTTCACAGTCAATAACATCTTCACCATCTAGAGTAATGATAAGTCGAAGAACACCATGCATTGATGGATGGTGGGGACCCATATTGACTACCATGAGGTCTTTTCTTGGAGCTGGTATATTCATAGGTTTTTCCTTAATTCATTCTTTCATGAATTGTTGAAAACGAAAAAAAGTTCATTCAAATTCAAGATCTAATAAATCAAATAATTCAAAATGCTTCTTCAAATTAACGAGTTTTTGATTCCCGAATATCCAACCGATTAATTAATTCTTTATAACCTATTCTATTTTTCTTTGACAAATAAGATAGCAGTCGTTGGCGTTTTCCCAGAATTTTACGTAGACCTCTCTGAGATAAATAGTCTTTTTTGTGTAATTGTAAATGTGAAGTAAGTCTTCGTATCCTATTGGTGAAACTAAATATTTGAAATTCAACAGAACCCCTGTTTTCTTCTTTTTCTTCTTGTGAAATAACTGAGATGAATGAATTTTTTACCATAAAATGAAACCCCCTTCTTTTTTTAAGATATTTTTATTGATAGATATCTTTATTGATCAGTAATAATAATGTCACTTGTTTTAGTTTGGTATAGACAATAATCTTAATTTTGTTCTAATTTCGAATTTTATTAAATCAAATTAAAATTAATCCGATTTAAATTTAAAAATTCGATTTGAAAAGGTATACAAAAGCATGGTTGTTTTCCGTACTCAAAAAAGATAAAAACTGAGTCCTAAAATCAGAAGATTTTATTGATTCATTTCGAGATCGAATTGATATGTCATTGAATTAGTATCATGTATCAGAACGGAATGTAAGACAATGAATGTGTGCACCTCTTTGTCGTCATAGACCCGCTACGATATGGGAAAGATAGCAAAAATATACTAGTAATGAATTTTCAATCGCGGATACATATGTATCCTTACCATACCGAAACGACTGCCGTTATTGCTATCAAACCAATAACGATTCATACAAGCTAAATCTTCTAATCGATAATTGGGCCACAGAAATAACTTTAATTTAATAAGTTTCTTTTGATATCCTTTGCTTTTATCCAAAACCTGAATGTTTACCTTATTCCCATTCCCCAATGCTGAATTTTTATGCATATCATTTCTATTCCTAGAATTGAAACAAATTAGAATTCGAAATTCTCTCCGAAGTCTAGGTGATAAAAGATTTTCAGGAACAAACAAATCATAATGATTTTTATCCCTATTTCCAGTCATCTTTTTATATTTGGTAATGACTTCATCAGAATTCTTATCAACATGAGTTTTTTCTCGGTATTTTTGATTAATTTTGTGTTTACTTTGATGAACCAACGAAATACCAATGGTTTGAGACATAATAAATTGCCCATCATTTTTTATAGATAGACGAATTGGTTCAATAATCAAAATTCCTCTTTTGATCAATTCTGTAAGAGTTAAATTTTTCTGAATCATCAGAATATCAAGACTCATTTCTCCCCTTTGAATAGAGGATATAGTTATTTCTCGTGGATTTATCAGTCTAAGCAGGAGACAATATACTTTGATGTTATTAATTATTTTTTTATTTAAAATATCATCCCATCGCAATTGAAAAAGAAAATACCTTTTTAGTAAGAAATCAAACTCCGCTTTTGTATTGTTCTTGTATTGCTTTTTATTTTTATGTTTTTTCATGTCCGAGCCCGTATAATCTTCTTCAACATCTTTTTCTTGGTTTGAAAGAGCAGATTCAAAGTTTGCTTGGTCCGCGGCGGATTCTTTTTGCCCTTTATTTCGTTTTTTTAATTCAAGAGATTTTTTTTCACTGGAGGATATTGATATAAAAGGATCCTTTTTTTTATTTCCAGCGATGCTTTTGTTTTCAATATCAGTAGCGTTTTCATTTAGATTAGAATCTAAAAGAAGTAATTTTATTGGTATAACCCACGGTTTTGTTTTATACAAATTATAAAATATCAAAAATTCTGGGAAGAACCAACGTTCAAGATTTGATATGGGACGATTTAGTATTTCTTCATTCATTCCCATCCAATCAAAAAAACGTTTTTGATTGGATAAGTTGATTTCTTGATCTTGATGAATTGTGAGATAAAAAAGATTTTTCTTTTTGATTTTATCAATTATTTGATAATTATTAAGCTTAGCCTTAGTAGATTTTTTATTACTGTTTGGGTCAGTATCAATATTGATCCAAGCCTCGCTATCGATTTTCGTTCTAAGACAAAAATCGAGAATTCTCCAATCAAAATATTTTCTATCCAGATTTTTCTCCATATCTCTAATATCATCTTGTACTAGATCCTTATTGATAGGGATAATAGGAATACCTTCCATCATATAAAAAGATTTTCGTTTATTTGTGTTGGAATTCGAAAAAACTTCTTGGTTATTTTTTACGTGTAATGGCGATTCATAAATTGAAGAGTACTTCGTATCTTCAGAATTAATAGATTTATATGCTAACCGATCATATCTATATTGTTTTTTAAAATTCTCTTTTTCGTTTAGTAATGAAGCCGTTTCAAAATTATTTTGTTTTTCGTAGTGAATAAATTTTGTTTTTTTAGAGGAGTTGCATAAATCCTTATTTTGATTCATACAGTGTTGATTGAATCGATTTCGCCATTTTTGGGGTACTAGTCTAGACCATCTAATCTGAGATATATCATATTGATAATGATTCCTTAACCAATTTGTCCATTGATTTATTCCAGAATTCTGACGATTCTTATGTCTTAATTGAGAATGAAAAAGTTCTTGTGTTCCAATAAAATAATCCTTTATTTCATTCTTAATAAAGGGGGCTGCTCCATTACATTGAAAGACAGATTTTAACTTATAAAAATAAAAAGGAATAAATTGGGTTTGTGAGAGTTTGTAAAATACATAGGCTTGTGAAAAGTGGGATAAGTCACAAAAAGTATTTGAATTCTTATTACTAATATTAGTATTATAAAGTGCCTTTTTTATAGTCGAAATAAAGTGAATTAAACTTTGATTTGTTTTATCCATTTTTTCTTGATTTGTTTCATTATTGGTAATGTATTTATTAATAATTTTTTTTATTGATTCAAGAAATGGTTGTGTATTGATCCTAGGAATATTAATGATCCACAGAAAGATATCTATGTATATCCTTTCAATGAAAAATTTCATAAAATAATGTAATTTACGTATTAGTCGAGCATTTTTTCTTTTTAATATCTGCCAAATATTTTTTTGTGATTCCAACCCTTTATCATCATCACTTATTTTGTTAGAACGAATATTTGGATCTGGAATTCGAAATCCGCCCTTTTTTTGATTTGTAATTTTTTCTATTTGGTTTATGATTGTGCTTGTTCTATCAGTTAGATCCTGCATTTTTTTTTCTGTCAATGAATAATTTGTCCAATTCCGAGGTATAGTTTCAATGGATGATGGTATAGTTTCAATGGACAATTCATCAATCATCAGATTATTGGTTATAGAATCTTTTTTCGTTTTACTCAATTCATATACTTTTCTTTTTCTCAATCCAAATAATAGAATTGGATTTATTTGTGAGAGTTCTTTTTTTATTTCTTTTAAAAAAAGAATCCTTTTAATGACCCATTTTTTTGTTTCTTTTAAAACATTTACAAACAATTTTGTTTTTTCTTTTAAAATTCTTAGAATTAGAAAGCATTTCTTTTTCAATTTTCTAATTTTTCTTTTGAGTTCTTTAAAAATGGGTTCAAAAAATGAAAGTTGTTTTCTGGGAGAATCAAAAGGGAATTCAGCTTCCATTCCAAAAATTGTTAAAAAACAAAAATCATTTTTTGAATCTTTCTTTTTCATTGGATCATTATAAGGGGCTCGTGGGTTAGATGTGTGCCAAGGTTTCAGACGAAAAGGAAATAGGATCTTAATCTGAATACCGTCTGTTAACCAGTTTTTTGGAAATTCTTTTTCTGATAATTGAACGCCATTATAGGTGCATTTAACATACATTTCTCGATTCCAATCTTTAAAATCCTCGGACCATTCGGGAAATTGAAACAATAGCATACGGGCGATATTTTTAACTATTATCAATGAAGGCAATATAATATATTTTCTAAGAATCGATTGGGTTACTAACAAAAAACCTCTTAGTACTTGAGCAAGTAAAATACTATCCCAGGCTTCCGCTATTTCTATACGTACTTTCTCCTTTCTTTTGGCTTCCTCTTTTTTATCCTCTTCCTTTTTTTTCTCACTTTCTTCTGTGGTTTTCTCTTTAGAATCCGAAATTTTGAGTTCTGTGTTTGTCCACATAAAATTTCTCAAAATTAGGTTTATACGTTCGGAAATATCAAAAGAAAAAATGGGGGATTTTTCTATTCGGTCCAAAAAGAGGGGGGAATGCGCATCTGCCTCAAAGAATTTCCAAGTAACTATTTTACGTCTTTGAGCACGCACAGAGCCTTTGATTATGTCTCGACGAAAATTCGATTGTTGTGAATAATGTATCAAAGCCACTTGGTCTGTTTGATCAGTATTATTAGTTTCTTGGGTATTACTATAAGTATCAGTATTCCGTTGGTTATCAGTAAAAATAACTATACGTTTTGCTTTTCTTGAGCGAATCTC